GCTGGATTATTCGTAACTGCCTATTTACAATACAGACGTGGTGATCAGTTGGATCTTTGATTAATTAACATCTCGTTTTTTATTGACCTCCTACTTCCTTTAATCCGCGGGAGGTCAAATTTAGGTTGCTGCTCAATTATTTTAGTGTAATTTTGACCTCCCGCGATTAACAAGAACACAGAATCACGCCCTGTAGGATTTGAACCTACGACATCGGGTTTTGGAGACCCACGTTCTACCGAACTGAACTAAGAGCGCTTTATTATCACAATAAATATTTTGTAACCCCAATTTATCTTGCATATATATATACTATAAAAAATAAAAATTAAATATTTATTTAATTAAATATGTACAATTTTATTAATTGATCTCAATTGATCCCTCGTTACTGCTCAGAAGATAAGTAATAGGTAGGGATGACAGGATTTGAACCCGTGACATTTTGTACCCAAAACAAACGCGCTACCAAACTGCGCTACATCCCTTTCAATTGGTCTACAGTGTCATTGTAGAGAATCCCTGCCTTGTTTTCCACATCTTTATTTCCTACATTGATATACACAAACTATCTTATCATTTCTTCCTTCTTCCTTTTGGTCTCATATATCATATAACAAACATATAATATGGTAAAAGACTTATATAAAGTATGAAATAAATATGAAATCTACCACAAAAAATTAATATTTTTTAGGAATTTAAGGCGGAAATGGACGTATTTTTTTCTTTAAATAAATATCTATTTTGTACATTTCAATTTGAATAATATCTATTTTGTACATTTCAATTTGAATTAGGAACTCCGCGTACAAGTGGTAAGTCATTAACTACATATACACATCCGGTCATATATGTATTACCATTAGGTATTACAAATTACAATAAAATTACAATAACGAATACAGAAAGAGGAGTTTTTAAAATGCGAGATCTAAAAACATATCTCTCCGTGGCACCGGTAGTAAGTACTCTATGGTTCGGGGCTTTAGCAGGTTTATTGATAGAGATCAATCGTTTTTTTCCGGATGCGTTGATATTCCCCTTTTTTTCATTCTAGCTATTGATATGGGAAGGGGGAAGAAGATTAGAGATACAATCAAATATCTGTAACTAATCCCTACCCCTCCCTTCTTTTTTTCTTTGTTTTTTCTTTTTTTACTTATTCTTTCTAAAAAAAAAAAAACAAAGAAAAAGCGGTTTCACCCTCAGTGAAACTATGAACTCGGGCTCAGGCTCAAATTAAATTAATAATAGAACGGAAATGCGGTGGTTGGGGCAACAATATCATACAAGATACTTAACTGAAAATGAAATACTGTACGGCAATTAAAAATTATAAATATAGTTAGAAATCATTATATTACTTATTATTTATTACTATATTGATTGCAACAAAATATTTCTTTCATAATTTGATTTCGAGTTACCTGCTTCTATTTTTGTGTCCTTTCTTCTTCCTTGCTTCGGGTCGGAAAATTAAAGAATTGAGTGAATCAAAAACCAAAGGAGGTTCATGGCTAAGGGTAAAGATGTCCGAGTAACGGTTATTTTGGAATGTACCAGTTGTGTTCGAAATCGTGTTAATAAGGAATCAATGGGCATTTCCAGATATATTACTCAAAAGAATCGACACAATACGCCTAGTCGATTGGAATTGAGAAAATTCTGTCCCTGTTGTTACAAACATACGATTCATGGGGAGATAAAGAAATAGATCGAACCGATCGCTCGTGTGTCAGTCTTCCAAGGAAGATGAAAAATTACATATTATATATAACAATATATATATATAATTTATTTAAATTTATTTTTTAATTTATTTAAATAGATAAATAGAAACAAATAAATATAAACAAACCAAATCCTATTTCGATCGGATCAAAGATGATGTAGAATTAAGAAATAGGATTGGGATTTTCAGGATAAGGAATAAACAAACCATGGATAAATCCAAGCGAATCTTTCTTAAATCTAAGCGATCTTTTCGTAGGCGTTTGCCTCCGATCCAATCGGGGGATCGAATTGATTATAGAAACATGAGTTTAATTAGTCGATTTATTAGCGAACAAGGAAAAATATTATCTAGACGGGTGAATAGATTGACCTTAAAACAACAACGATTAATTACTATTGCTATAAAACAAGCTCGTATTTTATCTCCGTTACCTTTTCTTAATAATGAGAAACAATTTGAAAGAAGCGAGTCAACCGCTAGAGCTGCTGGTCTTAGAACCAGAAAAAAAATAGGTTGACTCTTCAATTGAATTGAATCAAAATAAAATTCCAATCCAAACTCAAATGCGGATTGACGTTTTTTTTTTTGTTCGAAAAATCGTAAAATCGAAATGTCCTGTCGTAAGAAAAAAAATGGGAGAAGAGGAATAAATATTTTTTATTTAACGTCTTTCTTCATTTTGATGACTTTATCATATTTTATCATACTAATTTCTACTCTACCTTCCCAGAGTTCATTCTCCAGGGAACTCCATTTAAACTATTCCAACGGATTCCTTCCAATCTCTTTATTTTATGATCTCATTGGAAATCATATAAAGACAACTCTTATTTAATATAGCTATTTGTGCAAGTATTTTACGATTAAGAAGTAACTGTCTCTTGTACAGATTGTGTATAAATTTACTATAACTGAAGTATACTTTATTCTCGCGAATTACTGCATTTATCCGAGTGATCCACAACCGACGAAAATCTCTCTTTTGTCTACCTCTATCCCGATGAGCCGAAACCAAAGCTCTTATTTTCTGTTGAGTAATAGTACGAGTAAGTCTTGAATGAGCCCCTCGAAAGGTTGATGCAAATAAACGAATTTTTGTTCTACGTCTTCGAGCTATATACCCTCGTTTAATTCTGGTCATTGAATAAATGAAACTTTGATGAATAACTAATCGATTTCCTTTCTTTCAGTTATTCCCTTCCCGTATCCTAGTCTATTAATAACAAAACGGATTCTTCCAATGTATAAAATTTGAATTCCAATGGCTTTTGCTACTATAACCTTCCCGACCACGATTTTTTTTTTTTTTTTTTTCTAGGTGAAATGCCTAGAAAAAATTGTATTGATATTAGGTATCAAAAACACATAAAAGTAGTAAATATAAATGGATATAGTGGGTTCCATCGTTTCTATGGTTACTTCTTAAACGGTGAGGTCCTCTCTATACACCGGAGCCCTTCTTTCATTTAATCAATGTTATTGTTAACTTGTACAGTTCACACTCTTTGGCTCTACCCATAATTATCCAGTACGAGGTCTTTCACAATGAGATCTACTTATACAGTAACGGTATTTAATTATGAAGATTAGCTGAGTAGCTGACCCTGTTAGTCCGTTCTTGCAAGAGTAAGGCATAATTTTTCTGCTTTTTAAAATAGTATTTCCCCTGCTTAATGGATATCATTTGCTATCAATGGAGAATTCTTTCTCATCTTAAATTTAAAACGGAGTTGATTGGATTTGCACCAACGGAAACCATACATTTGATACCACAATAGAAGGATAGATCTTTTTGATTTTTAGATATTGAATGGAGTTCTTCCATTCTAGTCTATTCACTGGTACTGATCGTTGATACTGGATCAATTGTTTTCTTTCTTTTGTCCTAGCCCATGATCTGAACGAGTCGCACATACACCCTAGTACATGTTCCTCGTCGCTGAGGACATCCCCCAAGAGCGGGGGATTTCGTGACATTTCTGATTGGCTGTCTTGTGTTTCTAATAAGTTGTTTAATAGTTGGCATATTGAATCATATACATAATGGGCTGGTTTAGATCGATCTTAACCGGATGATTATGAATTATTTTATTTCTATATTAATAGATTAATGAATAAAATATTAAATCCGGTAAGAAGATAAAATCTCAAATCACCAATTCGTCTGAAATTTTTGTTATTTTTTCTTTTTTATTCAGTCGCTACAAGATCAACAATTCCATGAGCTTGGGCTTCTGTTGCTGACATAAAAACATCTCTTTCCATATCTTCGGATACAACCCATAAGGGTTTGCCTGTCCTTTGTACATAAACCCTTGTGACGGTTTCGCGCAGCTTCAAAAGTTCTTCCGCTTCCAAGATAAATTCTCCCGTCTGTGCCTCATAAAAAGAACTAGCAGGTTGATGGATCATTACCCTGATGATATAACATAATAAATGTTTATTCTATCTCGCATGATGATAAGGTGAAGAGATAAAGAATAATAAAATATATAATTGAACAACCGTACAGGCATCTTTTACGCATTGCATACGGCTCTATAATGGAATTCGTTTTTACCTTACTTAAATATCAAATAAATTAAATATAGGGTCTATCAGACTCGGGTTGGTAAATGATCCAATAACCACCCTTCTTTTTGTTTTTGGAGTAGTTCAAAAATACTATGATGGCTCCGTTGCTTTATATATTTATTTCGTCTGTTATTTAGCAATCCCAAAGTTTCTTTTTTTTTTTTTTCAAATAAAAAAACAAGATTTTTTTTATTTTCATATTCTTTCATAACCTAAATATTGTTAAGAGCCTCCCGGCGTGAAAACAAAAAAGTTTGTGACGCTGAAATAGGCCTCCCGATAGATTAGATAAAATCGGAAATACCTTTTATCTCATACTACTCTTTCGATACATAATTTAAGGGTTAAAAAAATTTATCATATCGAATTCGAAGTGCCATGCTATTATTACTTAATATTCATATTTCATATAGCGCGAAGGCATAGTCTTCTTTTTTCTCTCAAATCAAATAAAAAACTCATTGGCGCCAAGCGTGAGGGAATGCTAGACGTTTGGTAATTTCTCCTCCGACCAGAATAAAAGATCCCATTGAAGCGGCTAATCCCATGCATATTGTCTGTATATCTGGTCGCACAAATTGCATAGTATCATAAATAGCTACTCCGGGTATTACCCATCCGCCAGGAGAATTTATAAACAAATATAGATCTTTGGTATCATCCTCTATACTGAGATATACCATAAGACCAATAAGTTGATTCGAGATCTCGCTATCAACCCCTTGGCCTAAAAAAAGTAATCGTTCTCGATAAAGTCGGTTGATTGGGATAAAGTTGTATCCCTTAGAAACCGTACATGCACCTTTTGATGCATACGGTTCAACAAAAATAACGAAAAAAAAAAAAAGAATCAATGTGTAGATGTAGATTCTAGCGCTTTCTTTTATTTTTCATACCAGGCTTTTAACTTATAAAAAGGGGCTTTTCTTTCATTTTTCAAAAAAGATGGGTTTTGGCCTGTTTTGTTTATCTATAAAAAAAAATTACTAAATTTATCTAACTAACTTTTCATTGATGTATTGTTTCATCGAGATACAATCTCAATCGCGATGTAATTTTCTTGTTCCTGAATGGGCTTCTTCAATTTTTTTAGGTTTATGCTCTACTCCGAGTAAAGATCCGCCCGATTTGGATTTGCACATATATGACAAATGCCCCAATACCACGTCCTTTTGCTACGACTTCCTTTTTACAATTTATTTCATGTCTTACAACAGATATTCAATGCATTCATCATATTACTCGATTGATTAACAGTTTGAGATCACTTCTATTATAAATATATAAAGAAATAGAATATGATAGAAATAGTAATCATAAATAGATTTTTTACCGGTTTTTTTCTAAACGGAGCCTGGATACTTCATTTTATTGGCCTAACCAAGATAACCATAAATTATTCTAATTGATAATATTAATCTGTATACCCTCCCGAAAAAATGGATCTAATTGAACTTCACGCTCCAAATTTTTGATAATTCAATCAATCTTTCTTGGGCGAAGGGGAGGATATCTCGATCGGGGAAGAGAATGGGGAAATACCATATGACCCAATATATCTGACAAGTCGCACTATACGTCAATCCACAATGCATCTTCCTCTCCAGGACTTCGAAAAGGTACTCTTGGAACACCAATAGGCATTAAATAAAAGAAAAATTAAGTACTATATCTCACTTTGATGTGAAAGCGTAACAATGGATTTAGTGTCCTACTAATATTGGCCTTTATCATATTTTAGCCATAGATTGACTAAGTTTATAAAAAAAGATAAAGATAAAGAAGACAAAATGAATAAAGGAAAATTATTACAAATAAGTCCTTTGAATGATGAACAAATATATATATGCATTCACTCATATAAAATGGTATCAACTCCCCTACCATTGCGTATTGGTACTTATCGGGTGTAGAATAGATCTGCTTCTTTTTGTTCCTACGAACAAAATAGTTTCATTATTACTAAAAGTAATTGAAAAGAATCAAACAAATCAAACAAATATTAATTCTTTCCCCAAGATAATCCACTAAAAAGAGGGTCCACAGCATAGTTTTTTCCAATGCAATAAAGTTACATTGTGTCTATTTTTCATTGATAAAGGGGTATTTCCATGGGTTTGCCTTGGTATCGTGTTCATACCGTCGTATTGAATGATCCCGGTCGTTTGATTTCTGTCCATATAATGCATACAGCTCTGGTTGCTGGTTGGGCCGGTTCGATGGCTCTATACGAATTAGCAGTTTTTGATCCTTCTGATCCTGTTCTTGATCCAATGTGGAGACAGGGTATGTTCGTTATACCCTTCATGACTCGTTTAGGAATAACCAATTCATGGGGCGGTTGGAGTATCACAGGGGGTACTGTAACGAATCCGGGTATTTGGAGTTACGAAGGTGTGGCCGGGGCACATATTGTGTTTTCGGGCTTGTGCTTTTTGGCAGCTATCTGGCATTGGGTGTATTGGGATCTAGAAATATTTACTGATGAACGTACAGGAAAACCCTCTTTGGATTTGCCTAAGATCTTTGGAATTCATTTATTTCTATCAGGGGTGGCTTGCTTTGGTTTTGGTGCATTTCATGTAACAGGATTGTATGGTCCTGGAATATGGGTGTCCGATCCTTATGGACTAACTGGAAGGGTACAATCCGTAAATCCAGCGTGGGGTGTGGAGGGTTTTGATCCTTTTGTTCCGGGAGGAATAGCCTCTCATCATATTGCAGCAGGGACCTTGGGCATATTGGCGGGTCTATTCCATCTTAGTGTACGTCCACCTCAACGCCTATACAAAGGATTACGTATGGGAAATATTGAAACCGTCCTTTCCAGTAGTATTGCTGCTGTCTTTTTTGCCGCTTTTGTAGTTGCTGGAACTATGTGGTATGGTTCAGCAACTACCCCGATTGAATTATTTGGTCCCACTCGTTATCAATGGGATCAAGGATACTTCCAACAAGAAATATATCGAAGAATTGGTGCTGGGTTGGCTGAAAATCAAAGTTTATCTGAAGCTTGGTCTAAAATTCCCGAAAAACTAGCTTTTTATGATTACATCGGCAATAATCCGGCAAAGGGGGGTTTATTCAGAGCGGGCTCAATGGACAACGGGGATGGAATAGCTGTTGGGTGGTTAGGACATCCTATCTTTAGAGATAAAGAGGGGCGCGAACTTTTTGTACGTCGTATGCCTACTTTTTTTGAAACATTTCCGGTTGTTTTGGTAGACGGAGACGGAATTGTTAGAGCCGATGTTCCTTTTAGAAGGGCGGAATCTAAATATAGTGTCGAACAAGTAGGTGTAACTGTCGAGTTCTATGGCGGCGAACTCAACGGAGTCAGTTATAGCGATCCCGCTACTGTGAAAAAATATGCTAGACGTGCTCAATTGGGTGAGATTTTTGAATTAGATCGTGCTACTTTGAAATCCGATGGTGTTTTTCGTAGCAGTCCACGGGGTTGGTTTACTTTTGGACATGCTTCGTTTGCTTTGCTCTTCTTCTTCGGACACATTTGGCATGGTGCTAGAACCTTGTTTCGAGATGTTTTTGCTGGTATTGATCCAGATTTAGATGCTCAAGTGGAATTTGGAGCATTCCAAAAACTTGGAGATCCAACTACAAGAAGACAAGTAGTCTGATACAATATGCTTTGTTACTTGTTACTTTTCATTTTTATTTTCTTTTTGTGATTTTTAGATGGGGTACCAGATAAATCTTGATTTGAATCACTGCCTTTTCTTTGACTCTTGTTCTTTATTTATCCGGGAGACGATCCCAAATAAACAGGTATGGAAGCTATAATTGTAAACCACGATCGAATCTATGGAAGCATTGGTTTATACATTCCTTTTAGTCTCAACTCTAGGAATAATTTTTTTCGCTATCTTTTTTCGAGACCCGCCTAAAGTTCCAACTAAAAAGGTGAAATGATTTGTCATTATCTCAATTGAAGTACGGATCCTCCCAATATTGGGAGGATCCGTACTTCAACTAGTCCCCGTGTTCCTCGAATGGATCTCTTAGTTGTTGAGAGGGTTGCCCAAAAGCAGTATATAAGGCGTACCCAGTAAAACTTACAAGTAAACCAGATAAAAAGATGGCAACTAGGGTTGCTGTTTCCATGATTATATAGTTTTAAGACATTATAAAGTTTTAAGACCACAACGGATCTATGATAAGATCATTTATTTACAACGGAATGGTATACAAAGTCAACAGATCTTACTGAATATAAAATATTATGGCTACACAAACCGTTGAAGGTAGTTCTAGATCTGGCCGCCCAAAACGAACTAATGCGGGGAGTTTATTGAAACCATTGAATTCAGAATATGGTAAAGTAGCTCCTGGGTGGGGAACTACTCCTTTGATGGGTCTCGCAATGGCTCTATTCGCGATATTCCTATCTATTATTTTGGAGATTTATAATTCTTCCATTTTACTGGATGGAATTTCAATGAATTAGATTCCCAAGAACCATTAACTGGCTTTTTCAATACAAAGTGAAGCGTTTAGGTTTCTGATTTTTATCCCATTCTATTTTGGTAGTTTGACCGTGGAATTTCTTTGTTTCTGTATTTCCGGAATATGAGTGTGTGACTTGGTATAAATGATCCTATGGATAGTACAGAGAATGGGTCTGTCATCTTGATAGAGATGGTTTTACTTCGTCGGATATTCATTCTAGTATCTGGAGCACGGAATATATGAAATAGATTACTATTAGAACTATGATTCATACTTAATAGTCAGACCTCGTGTCCGGACTTCAAAAAATTTTTTCAAAGAGTTAGAAGTTATAAATAGAAATATTTTGATTCTTTCAAACTTTCGTTTATGCTTATTTTGATCAAAGGACAAAACAAAGGTTTCTTTGGTTTGGATTTTTAGTCATTATATCTATTCATTGAATAAGTGATGATCCAATGGTTCTTACTCAGGGAATTTTGGGACTTAGACTTAGTTTGAAAGGGTTTTATTGAATCATCGTGGTTTTAGTATGAATCTGAGGTTTTAATCAATTCATAGGGTCTTAACAAGAGAATTCCTATCAATAATAAAGAAAACAGCAGTAAAGCCGCATTACACATAAATAACACCAAAGAAAATAGGTAAATAGAAGATTCAAGAGGCCTATAACGATCAATATATAGACGAATGAGCCGACTTGATTTTTTGGCATTATAACCACAAAGAAGAGCTTTCGGATTTTTATTCTTTAGTATCTTCAAAAAAAAATTGAATCATAAATCATAGAATTAAAAAATTTCAAACTTTATATTACACACATCCGTTAGAACTAGTATTTGGGTGTTTCTGTTTGAGCCGTACGAGATGAAATTTTCATATACGGTTCTCCGGGGGGGTCCCCTTGATTTACCTATCTCAATAAAATCTATGATTGGTTCGAAGAACGTCTTGAGATTCAGGCAATTGCCGATGATATAACTAGTAAATATGTTCCTCCTCACGTCAACATATTTTATTGTCTAGGGGGAATTACGCTTACTTGTTTTTTAGTACAAGTAGCTACCGGGTTTGCTATGACTTTTTATTATCGTCCGACCGTTACGGAGGCCTTTGCTTCTGTTCAATATATAATGACTGAAGCTAATTTTGGTTGGTTAATCCGATCAGTTCATCGATGGTCGGCAAGTATGATGGTCCTAATGATGATCCTGCACGTAT